CTCTTGTCTCTATGGTTCATCCGGGGGAGAGATCCAGCTTCAAGAAATAGTGAATGGTCTTATCAATGGGTTACCTACTCCTAATGGTCAAAGCGAGCCCTTATCACTCTGAATTCTTTAATTCAGAATGAATCAAATCTCCCCAAGTAGGATTCGAACCTACGACCGATCAGTTAACAGCCGACCGCTCTACCACTGAGCTACTGAGGACCAATGGGAGATCTCATAGAGTGAAATTTCAGAAAGAAAAAAAAAATGACCAATCTGAGCCCGAAGCTTCCTTCGTAACTCACGGAACTTCTTCCTGGTTGCTCCGTTCCGTGCCTCATTTCCTATCGAACCCCAATCTATTTCATTTTATTCCATCCATATCCCAATTCCAGTCATTTCCTATCCCTTTGGTGTCATTAACATAAGAGATCTCGTTTCTAGTCTATTCTAGTCTAGCTGTTTCTATATTATATAGAACGAATTATTGTAATTATATAGAACGAATTATTGTAGTTACAACAGGAAACATCCAAATGAGAAGAATGAATTGGTTCCAGAAATCCGTGGTGAAGATCAAAAAACTGCTGACCGATGTTATAGTAACGGGTTTTAGTTACCGAAGGGTGTTCTTGGCGGCTGCCACGTTGCTTATTTTGAGCTGTTGGTTCCGCCTTCCGCCGCCACCACCACCTGCCCCTATGACCTGCGTGTTTCTTGACGTTTCAGAAGATTAGGTTTGAGAGTTTGTGATCTGATTCGCTCCTTTACAAATAAATTATGGCACAAATTCATTCTAGGTTCGGCGGGTATTCACACCGAACCCGAATCTATAATTTCTAAATCGAGCAAACAACACGGAGGTTTTCCAATGTGATCTATTTGAGAAAGTGAAATCGGCTGTTGCAAATCTTGTCCACAACACCCTATTTTTGGGTGTGACTACTTTGACGTCCTTCAGTAGCGGGTGGGACCCCCAAACCCCGGTCCCACCAGTAAAACCAAACCCTTTAGTTTGTCAGCTTCAATGGAACGAAGAAGCGCCCTGTTCCCCAGATCCTTTGCTCCAGTTTTTGACAGAAGAAAGAAATGTTTCTTCAATAGTGCAAGAAGAAGAAGGGGAAGAAGGGGTGGAAATAAATGTGAAAGAAGAACCGGAACGATATGCAATAGAAAAGAAAAATACGAACTTTATATTTTTTTTCGTAGAGATTGGAAAAGGTGTCAAAATTATTATAATGAGTCTTTTTTTTTCAACTTTCAACATAGCCTTTTTCTTATTCTTACTTAATTTTTATCTTACTTAATTAACTTAATTAAAGGATTTTCCGCTGACAAACTAAAGGGTTTGGTTTTACTGGTGGGACCGGGGTTTGGGGGTCCCACCCGCTACTGAAGGACGTCAAAGTAGTCACACCCAAAAATAGGGTGTTGTGGACAAGATTTGCAACAGCCGATTTCACTTTCTCAAATAGATCACATTGGAAAACCTCCGTGTTGTTTGCTCGATTTAGAAATTATAGATTCGGATTCGGTGTGAATACCTGCCGAACCTAGAATGAATTTGTGCCATAATTTATTTGTAAAGGAGCGAATCAGATCACCTCTAGCCTACTTTACCTATTTACCTAAATTTCATCTATTCTATAGAGATATAAATGACTTTCTCTATTTGAGTCTGAATCCTACTCTCTCCCGCTAGATTCACCCGCTTCAATGAAGCGCTCCGGGGAAGGTTCCCCGGCTGTGAGGCGAAGGGGAGAGACAGGACTTATCCAACCCTCACGAGGCGAGCCAGGAAATTCGTCCGTTTCTCTCGAAGGCCCTGCTGTGAGAACACATGGCACGCTTGGGCTTCGGGAACGTAGGCGAACCCAACCGCCTTTCTCCAAAGGCACTCGGAATTGCAATTGCCTGAAAGTGTCCACCTTCCGTTCCAAGCACTCAATCTCTTGGGGCAAATGATCAAGTGCTTTCAGTTTGCGTTGCAAACGAGGCTCTGCATGGTTCCGAATCCGTTCTTCCAGTTTTTTGATGACATCGCTGCTAGAGGTTTCAGTCTCAAGAATGACTCTCAAATCCAGGTATAGATAGCCCGTAGCCAAGCGAAATTTCTCCGTGAACCGATCTAACGTATCCCTGTAATAGTGCGTTTCAGTAGCCAGCTTATCCTGAGCGGCTTCGATCTTGGTTTTTATTGAAAGTCCCTCTTCGGGAGAAAATCGGGAAATGTTGTTTTGCAAAGTTTCCGCTTTTTTCTCCAAAATGGCTTTCTCTTTGGCCAAGTTCTTAAGAGTATCTGTGAGATATTTTAGTTCTCGGCCGAGTGATATCATAGCTAAATGTGTCTCTTCGTCCACCTCTGAGAGATAATATTCTAGTATCGGTTGGAAAACTCGAACTATATCATCCAGAGTGGCAGTTTCAGACATAGCATTTATCGTGGGTACGCACTCTGCGAGCTTTAATCCAACTTGATCCAATAGCAAAGCGAGTTTTCCATACTGGTACTGCGTTGAACACAACAACTCCTTTTTGGAGTGGATTGTGTGCAATAGCTCTCTCAAACTGTCTATCGGCGGGTTCTCTCCTAGTCCTTCAAAGCTAGAGGATTGCTTGACATCAAATTGCTCGACATCAAAAGGTAGATCTTCCTGCGTGTCCGTCAACTTTTCCACCGTTTCATACGACGAAACTTCGTCTTCATTCGACGAAACTTCGTCTTCATACGACGAAACTTCATCTTCATTCGACGAAACTTCGTCTTCATACGACGAAACTTCGTCTTCATTACCCACGGAACAAACGTCTAATTCTCTTCGCAAACTCTCCAGTGAGCGATCCGACTCTTGCGAGATGATGCTTTCAGGTGTAATGACAAAAATGAATGGGGTCGGATCCGGTGGCGGCGGATAGTTTCCGCGAAACCAATTGCTCAAACTTATTAAAGTTGTAGCAGCAAATAAAATGCTAGTTACTATAACATCGGTTAGCTGTTTCTTGATCTTCACGAGAACTTTTTTGAATGGATTCATTGGAGTTACCTCGGACTCGTCCGAGTCCTTTTGTTTTTGGTTCAACATAGCTTTGAATTAAAGCACTTCCCTAAGTTCTGCATAACGATTCCAATCGAGAAAAAAAATGAATAGCCCGTACTTCCGTTGTATCAATTATCATTTCAACGATCAACTTCTCCCATAATGATATCCATACTCCCTAGCATCGTCATAATATCCGCCAATTTCATTCTTTTAACTAGCTGAGGAAGAATTTGCAAATTGAGAAAACCCAGTGGACGAATTTTCCATCTCCAGGGAAAAAGACTCTGATCCCCTATCCGAAAAATTCCCAATTCTCCCTTTGGAGCCTCCACTCTCATAGAAAGCTCTTGTTTCAACAATTCAAAAGCTGGAGATGGTTTTTTACTAATGAATCGATATTCAAAATCATTCCACTCTGAATCCCTTTCTCTGCCAAAGCGCCGGACTTCTAACTTCTCATAGGCCCCCCCGGGAAGTCCTTCTAGAGCTTGTTAAATCATTTTTATGGATTCCATCATTTCACTGATTCGGACCAAATAACGGGCTAATAAATCCCCCTCTTTTTGCCATTTTACTTCCCAATCAAATTCATCATAACACTCATAATGATCAATTTGACCAAGATCCCATTGGAGTCCGGAAGCCCCTAGCATTGGCCCAGATAAACCCCAATTTATGGCTTCCTCCCCACTAACAAAGCCCACTCCTTCAACTCGGCCCCCAAAAATAGGATTTTGCGTAATAAGCTTTTGATATTCAGCAATTCCTGTTAAAAAATACTCACAGAAATCCAACCATTTATCGACCCAACCATGAGGTAAATCAGCAGCGATTCCTCCGATACGAAAAAAATGATGCATCAGGCGCATACCTGTGGCAGCTTCGAATAGATCATATATCAATTCTCTCTCTCTGAAAATATAGAAGAAAGGCGTCTGCCCACCAATATCTGCCATCAAAGGGCCGAGCCATAACAGATGAGAAGCTATGCGACTCAATTCCAGCATAATGACTCTGATATAGCTAGCTCTTTTAGGTACTTGAATATTTCCCAACCGTTCTGGGGCGTTTACTGTTATTGCCTCTGTAAACATAGTAGCTAAATAATCCCAACGTGTTCCATAAGGTAAATATTGTATAATTGTTCGGTTTTCCGCAATTTTTTCCATCCCTCTATGTAAATAACCCAATATAGGTTCACAGTAAATAACATTTTCACCGTCGAGAGTAATGATGAGGCGAAGAACGCCATGCATTGATGGGTGCTGAGGACCCATCTTGACTATCATGAGGTCTTTTTTTGTCGTCGGTACATTCCTATGCGTTTTCCCCGATTCAGGATCAGTATTCTATGAATTGCTGAAAACGAAATAAAATTCATCAAAATGCAAGCTCTGACAAATCAAATAATGCTACAAGGACTCTTCTAATTCACTTCTCACTTAACTTAAGTTAACTCGTTTTTAACTCCCGAATATCCAACTGATCTATTAATTCTTTATAACGTACTTTATTTTTTTTTGACAAATACGTCAGCAACCGTTGACGTTTTCCCAGAGTTTTCTGTAGACCTCTCTGAGATAAATAATCTTTTTTGTGTAATTTCAAATGAGAAGTCACTTTTTTTAGTTTCTTGGTGAAACTGAATACTTGAAATTCAACAGACCCCTTGTTTTCTTCTTGCGAAATAACTGAAATAAATGTCCTTTTGACCATAGTCCTTCTCCCACTTGGTTTATTTTAAGTTTCTACAAATTACAGATATGGATTTGACCACTCAATAAAAAGAATGACATTCATTTTCAGTTGGGATCCAATACACATGATTTAATTAATAATCAATCCAATTTGAAATAGGATTCGTCTATGCATAGTAACGGAGAGTTCTCCACCCACCAAACCGCAAAACCCATATCCCCAGATCACGGTTTCACGTACATAAGACAAGAAAATCTCTTATCTTATGTATGGGTAGGGTAAAGTGTCTTTTATTTTATTGGGACTCTTCTCTGACATCGAAGAGATTATTGTTGTGGGGCGTCAAATCCTCCTGGAGGATATTTGTATACTGAAAGTCTGTTGCAGTCGTGTTTCTGGCAGCCTTGCTCCTTATCCTTTTGACAGAACGGTAGTGGGAAACATCCTCCAGCCGTCGCCAGGGATAAGGTTCTTGCCCCTCTACACGCAGTTTTTGATAACTAGGCGGGAGTTGTTTCACCGCCGGCTTTTTCCTCTTTTGGTCTCGTGGTGTTGGTTGGGCTTGTTGGTCAGGGACGACAACAATAGAAGACTTAGTTTCAAACTCCAAAATAGCTGAATCACCATACGCAGTGGAATCCCCCAAAAATACAAAAGTCACAAGAGAATCTGCTCTATGTGTCGTTCCATTACTCTCGCCAGCAGACACAGGTACCAGTAGGTTATTTTCCAATAGGAAGTCCAATTGAAAGGCGGAGGATACGGATGAGTCAACATTTCCCGGACGCCAGGATATATCAATTAGATGAGCTTCGAATAAACTACCCTCGATAGTGCTCTCGGGTGTGTCCGAGTCATTTTGGGTCTTCAGAAAGTCCACCGATAAGACTTCTCCCCACCAGGTTTTTTCATCTTTCTTTGCAGCATAACCTGTCAAAGGACCCCCCCCATTTTTCAATGAAAAGAGGCGCACATTATATGAACTTGGATTTCTTTTCACTTTCACTTGAGAAAGTAGATGAGACTTTAGGAGATCTTTCTTACTAGTGGGTAACATCATAGGCTCTTCATTTGTCAACAAAAAGATGTGTGATGGATTCTTGTCCATTTTTGGGGGGTTGCTCCGAGAAAAGCTTCCCATACGGGATAGAAACGGAGTCGCGAGCAGGGTGAGAAAAAGAGTCACTAATACAGTCCCGAGTAAGTAATTCCAAAGGAATTGGAAATTATGCTTATTATGCATCGTTGTTTTTTTTTTTTTTAGAGCCTCTAGACTCGAGGGAACCCCGACGAAGGTTCTTCGTCAGTGAGTTTCCCCACTACTTATCCCTGAAATAAATTAACAGCAGTAACCAAAATAGAGTCCTTAATAACCAATTCCAAAGGAATTGGAAATTCCTATCTCTATGCCTATGCATAGTCTTTTTTCCTTTAGGGCCTCTAGACTCGAGGGAACCCCGACGAAGGTTCTTCGTCAGTGAGTTTCCCCACTACTTATCCCTGAAATAAATTAACAGCAGTAACCAAAATAGAGTCCTTAATAACCAATTCCAAAGGAATTGGAAATTCCTATCTCTATGCCTATGCATAGTCTTTTTTCCTTTAGGGCCTCTAGACTCGAGGGAACCCCGACGAAGGTTCTTCGTCAGTGAGTTTCCCCACTACTTATCCCTGAAATAAATTGAAATCAAATAAATTTGACCCTAAAAAGATTCCTTCTCCCACTTGGGAACCTGTTCGAGCGATATCTTATGCTACATATATCATCAACGAATTCTCAAGCGTGGATACATTTTTATCCTTACCATACTGAAACGGCTACCATTACAAGTATCAAACCAATAGCGATTCATACAAGCTAAATCTTCGAATCGATAATTTGGCCAAAGAAACAATTTCCATTTCATGAATGGAGTTGGCTCTATATCAAGATGCTTGCTATTAGTTAAACTACAGTTACTTACGTTGTTCTCGTTGCAAAATACTTTCTTTTTCCCCACAACATCAGGATTTCCCTTCCCGGAATTTAAACAAATTAAAATTCTCAATTCTCTACGACGTCTAGGAGATGAAATGTTTTCAGGAACAAGCAAATCATAACGATTTTCATCTATATTCCCGACCATCTTTTCGTGTTTTTTTTTTGTAATGAATTCAGAAAAATCATTCCTATCAACATTTTGTTTTTCTTGGCATTTTCGATTCATTTTTCTATTAATAGTAATTGGTTGTTTATTCTTAGAGATTAGTGAAATAGCGATAGTTTGATACATAATTAATGGACCATCCCAATTTCTAGGGATACAAACTAGTTTGACTCGTATTTCTCCACTTTTTAGCGCGTTGGGAAATGGAATTGGAGGTTCAGGTTCACTTTCCAGAGTAGGCTTAAGTTCACTTTCTAGAGTAGGTTTCAGTTTACTTTCAAGAGTCGTTTTAAGTTCACTTTCCAGAGTAAGTTCCGGTTCACTTTCCAGAGTAAGTTCAGATTCACTTTCCAGAGTAAGTTCCGGTTCACTTTCCAGAGTAAGTTCAGATTCACTTTCCAGAGTAAGTTCCGGTTCACTTTCCAGAGTAAGTTCAGATTCACTTTCCAGAGTAAGTTTCGTTTTAGGATACTTTAGAATCGATAGAGGCATTTCTTTTCTTCGAAAAAAGGATATAGCCAGTTCCCTTGGATCTCTCATCCTAAGCAGGAAACTAGAGATATTGATAACAGTGAGAAAATTTTCCTCAAAAAGATTGGTCCATGTCAACTTAAAATTCACCCTTTTCTTTCTCAGGAAGATGTCTAGGTCGGTTGGCGGTTTCCACTTCTTCTTCTCTTGCTTTTTCTTCTTTTTCTCTTTTTCAATGTCTGATGCGCTAGACTCTTGTTTAACATCTTGTTGTTGATTTGGTTGATTTGATTCAGGCTTCCCTTGGTTTGGTTGATTTAATCTAGGATTTTCTTGGCGGGGCGGTCTTTTTTCTTCTTGATTTTGATTCTCTAATTCAAGATCCTTTTTTTCTTTTTCTTTTTCTTTTTCTTTTTCTTTGGTATTTATTTTTTCACGACTATCACGGAGATTTATATTGTTATTAACCTCGAAAAGAAGTAATTTGCTTGGTATGATCCACGGGCGCATCCTATATTTTTCATAAATCGATTTCTTACTGCACTGAGTTTGAGTTAGTCTTGCTTTATTCATTCCCATCCAGTCAAAAGGATGTTTTTTATTTTTGTTTAGGGAGTTCTTTTTATTTTTATTTAGGGAGTTCTTTTTATTTTTGTTTAGGGAGTTCTTTTTATTTTTGTTTAGGGAGTTCTTTTTGTTTTTGTTTAGGGAGTTCTTTTTGTTTTGGGATGAGTTGAATTGTTTATGAATCGCGTAATAAAACAGATCTTTTTTATCAATTGTAGTAATTATTGGAGAATAAGGAGTCGCAATCTTTGTTTTTTTATTGATCCAGGTCTCAATATGTCTAGTCTTTCTAAAACAGATGATTTTCCAATCCAAATATTTTCTATGCGCATTTTTTCTACTATATCTCCGGATAGAAAAAAAATCCGGTTTATACGTGATGTACTTCGAGGAAATCCCTTGACCTTCGTTTCCTTGTAATGGCAATCTATAAATAGAAAAATCCTTTCTTTCTCCATAATTCAGATATTTCTGTGATAAAAGATCATATTTGTAATGTTTTTTAAATTTCTTTCTTTTTTTTTTAACCGATAATGAAGCTGCTGTTTCTTTTTGTTTCTCAAAAAGAATGAATTGGTTTTTTTCATTTTTTTCATAGGAATCCAAACTTGGTGCGTCTAGATTTTGAACCTTACGACTTTGATTGATCCGATTTCGCCACTTTTGCGACATAAATTGAGACAATCTAGTCTGAGAGAAATCATATTGATATTGATAGTGACCGCTTAACCAGTTTTTCCATTCAGTCAGTTCTGCATTTCCATGTTCTTTATGCCTTGATTCGAAATGAAATATTCCTTGTGTTCCAAAAAAATTCTTTATTCTCTCTTTAAGAAAAAGAGATGTTCGGGAATATTGAAGGACAAATTTCAAGGGATACTTGTGAATACCTGGTCTTTCTGATAATTTGTAAAATACATATGCTTGTGACAAGGAAACTATCTCAGAAAAAGTCTTTGAATTTGGATTACCAATATTCGAATTAGAAAACTTCTTTCTTAGAGTCAAAATCCAATGAATTGTATTTTCATCAATTCCTTCGTGATTTTTTTGCTTAAAGTAACTGTATGTATCAAGAATTCTTTTTTTTAATTGAAGTAATTCAAGACAAATTTCTACAATATGGTTCGAAATACGAATGAGAATTTGAGAGAAAATACTTTCCATGAAAAATACCAAAAAAACGCGCCCTTTCCTTAGTAATCGCACATTTCTTCTTTTTACTATTTGCCAAAGGTTTTTTGAGGAGTCTAATCTTTTCTCAGCAAAACTCGCCTCGCTAGGACTCATATTTCTATCGGGTATTAAAAATTTGGTTTTCTTATCGTTTGTTATTTTTTCAATTTGATTTCTGATTGTACTTGTCCTATCGGACAGATCCTTTATTTTTTGTTCTGTAAGTGCAGATTTTGTCCAATCCATAGATTGAATTCGACTAGACGATTCATCCAAAATCTGATTCCTTAGTCGAAAATTTGGATCATTTTGAGTTTCACTCAATTCATACCCTTCCCTCACTGCAAATTTTTTATTTAGCTTTCCTTTTGCAAGTTGTTTGATTTTGATAAACGGATCTAGAATCCATTTTGCCTTATTTTTTAACAATTGAAAACTTTTTTTTTTCGCTTCTCTCATTTTTTTTTCAAATTCTTTATAAATAGGTTCAAGAGGATGAGGTTCGTCTCGGCGAGCACCAAAAGGCCGTTCCGTTTCCATTCCCCAGATTGTTAAAAAACAAGATTTTGCTTTTTTTCTTTTCTTTGACATTGGATCTTTCCCTTTATGATGGGGTTGGAGTTGAAAACTGTACCGAAGACGGAAAGGGAAGAGGATTTTTATCTGCATACCATCTGTGAACCAATTTTTCGGAAATTCTGTTTCGGATATTGTAACGCCATTGTGAGTACAGTTAACATGCATTTCTCTGCCCCATGCCTTCCAATCTTCGTCCCAACCTTTGTACCACTCGGGGAATTTTTGGGGGAATTCAAATGGAAATAAGAAAAAAAGGCTAAAGTTTTTGGCTATAATCAATGCGGGTAATACTATATTTTTTCTAAGAATTGAGTGGGCTAGTAACAAATAACCCCTTATTCGGTGCCCATACGGAATACTATCCCACAGTTCTGCTATTTCTAGTCGCTCCTCCTCCGCGTTCTCCCTTTTTTCTGCTTCGACCTTCGCCGTGTGCTCCCTTTCTAGCGCCCCGTCCTCCCTTTCTTGTGCCTTGTCCTCTCCTTCTTGCGACTCGTCTTCCTCATAATCATAATCCCAAGTTTTCACTTCCGCGTCTTTTCCTATCCAATTCCTAAAGATCCTAAAGATTGGATTCATAAAGATTGGATTCATAATTTTCAGTATTGGGGAAAAAATGGTGTCTATTCTGTCCACAAAAAGTGGGGAATGCAGATTTGTTTGAAAAAAGAGTTTCCAACTACCTGCTTTACGTCTTTGAGCGCGTACGGATCCTTCGATTAAATCTCGATGCAAGTCCGATTGGTTCGAATAACGTATTAAAATCTCCTCAGTATCCTCATCCTCCGGATCATACTCCTCCGCCTTCCCCCGCTTCGTATGATAGTCCTTCCAATCCAAAACGAATACAGTTTTGAAGATTCTTGAAATAATTTGAGACGACTCTGGGTCTGCTTCCGCCAGGTCCATTTCCTCCGACTCGTCAAGCAATTGGTATGTCCATCGAGGAACCGTTTTCCCAATTTCTTCTAGGTCAAGTCCCTCCTTTGTGTTTTTTTGAATTGTTTGCTCCTTTGGTTCCGTTGTACTTGTACCGAAGAAATATTGCACTTGATTTTCCGAATCCATTTTTCCTTCGTCTGAGAATACTGATTGTGCCTCAAATGTATCTAGTTTTTGTTCAAATTCTTGGGAATCAGGGAAAAGGCTACCATGAAACTTGTTTATCCACACTGTTTCCTTGGAATCCCCTGGAGGGGTAATTAAAGAATCATTTTCCTTCTCATTTTCCTTCTCATTTTCCTTCTCATTTTCCTTCTCATTTTCCTTCTCATTTTCCTTCTCATTTTCCTTCTCATTTTTCTTCTCATTTTCCTTCTCATTTTTCTTTTCCTTCTCATTTTCCTTTTCCTTCTCTTTTTCCTTCTTAACGCTTGGGGGTAATGGGGGGATTGTTCCGCGAAAAGGCCCATTCAAAAAAGAATCGTACCTTTTAGGCAAGCATTCTTGTGCAGTCTCATCATTACATAATCGAGTCCTTTTTTCGAGTACATCCAGATCAAGAGACCCCCTTTCTAGAGCGTCAATTCGATGGAAAAGTTCGTTGCTCAGGCTATTTCTTTTTTGTTCATTGGTATAAATCCAATGATTATCCAATTCATCAGAGGGGAGTTTTTCTGGTGTGTCCAAAAACCCCTTTCTTTCTATCATTTCAAAAAAGGTTGACAAACTTGGCGGATATGTAAAAGAGATTCTTTGTTTTCCATCACTTTGGCCTGTATCAAAAAAATAGTCTGACATTTCAGTTCTTAGAGCCTTTTGAAATCCATCCGTTTTTATATATCGCAATGGTCGATTCCATCGGTTATAGTCGAAAAGAAAAGTCACAAGAGGCATTTCTGAGAAGAAGTCTTTCTTTTCTTTCGGTTTTTCATCTAGGTTGTTCGAATCTTCTGAAAAAGGGGAAAGGTCTGCCTCGGCGGAGCCTTCTTGCCCCTGTTTGTAAGTTGTGTCTTTTTTTACATCTACATCTGTTTCGTCCGCACTTTGGGCCGCTTCCGCGTTTTTTTTTTCTTTCTTTTTGATGATATCCTCAATCCTAATAAGTGACGGAATTCTACCGGAATAGTAGAAGCAGCAGAGAAATAATAGAATGGTAAAGATTCGCTCCAGAGAATTTCGAAAGTCTGCCGCACGGTAGCTATTCAATCTAATAGAACGATTTTGCCGTATCCAGAATAATACCAACTCAAACCCTTTCATGCACAAAATGTGACCAATGAACCAACCAACAAAACTACTTGTTAAAAATAACATCTTGTTGTTGCATCGAAACATATAAATACTGATTACTCGGGGTAAGGTCGAACTCGGCAAAACGAAATGGTTGAATAGTGGAAAAATGATATTAGTAAGGAATACATATTGAGTATATAAATTACGCATTCCATTTCGAGTGGGCGCTACCGAATCAAAAAAGTCTTTGTCATTGCGCCAAAAGAAATAAACCCCAAAATAGAGTACCCTTAGGAAAGTTATTCTATGCGGTGTACCCAATGCTAGATGGAGAGGTGCATAATAAATCGATATGAGCAAAATGAGCTGCCCCATCAGAAAACCAGTTGTTGCGGATACATCCTTCTCGCTTCCTTTTTCCATAACCCGAGCTCGGAGAAGCAAGAGATATGAGGGCCCTATGGTACCTGCGGTCAGAAATCCATAAAAGAGTCCGGCCACAACGACTGAATTGGTTATCTGTATACAGAAACGAACTAGAGTAGCTAATTGAAACAATTGGAACATTTCATTGACCTCCTGGGGTGTTCTTTTTTTACTTTTCCATTCCAAGGGAAACCCTTTTTACTTTGAGTATGGAAATCGAATCGAGAGAGTCGAATATCGAATAAGACAGTCCTGAGACTTTCCTCTCAATACTTCCACGTGTCTTTCTTCAATCCCATACTCTTTTTGTTATATATGGATATAGATTATCGAAGAAAAGAAACGAAGGAGAAAAAAACAAGAACTTGGGGCTCCACTGATTCACCTAAAAGGATGCGAAATCCAACGGCTGAACCAAATGAGAAATTGCGTCAATCCACACATGAGTTTCGTAAAAAAAAAGAAAAGATATAAAAATATCCCCAATTCCAAAACAATCTCCCAGACCATAAAGAATTGGATAATTCGCGGTTTCCACCATTGGATTACCGAAGAAATCCACCCCAACTCGTAAGGGAACCCTCTCGAATAGAGATATTTTCGATATTGCAAATACAGCGACAGGAAGTGTTTCATCCAAGGGAAATGCCCCATCAAAATCTGTACCTGACTCAAAGCCTCTACAAGCCGACACGCCACCCAAAGGAAAGAACGAAAAAGAATCAGCAAGACAAAAACTTGCATGACAACCCTCCCGAGATAGAAATTTGAGACCTGATAAAGAAATTCGTGTTTAGATACAATATCATATATTGGCTTGCTCGATCAAAGTCAATAAGAAGGTTGTTAAACCGTCAAATTTGGAAAAAAAAGTGCAACAAGAAAGGATCAAAACACATATATGAACGGTCGAAATCTTCACTTGGAATCATCTTTTGCACAAATAACTCCATGATTTTCTTTTTTTGGGATCGGTTCTTCTATTAGGAGGTCTGGGATTTGTAGCTGCTGCACAGCTCCTTATTTGCGTGGGGGCCATAAATGTGTTATGTTAATCGTATTCGCTGTGATGTTCATGAATGACTCAGAATATGACAAGGATTTCGGTCTTTGGACCGTTGGAGAAGGAGTCACTTCCCTGGTTTGTACAAGTCTTTTTGTTTCACTAATTACTACTGTCCCAGAGACTTGATGGTACGGTATTATTTGGACTACAAGATCAAACCAGATTGTAGAGCAGGATTTTGTAAATAATGGTCAACAAATTGGGACTCATTTATCAACCGATTTTTTTCTTCCCTTTGAACTCATTTCTATCATTCTTTTAGTTGCCTTAATAGGTGCAATTGTTATGGCCCGTCAGTAATAAAAAGAACGACTTCGAATGAAAGAGTTCTGTCCTCTCAAAAGCCTTCCTTCTTATCACACCCATTTTCCTTCCCTTCCATTTTTCTATTTTTCATGTATCAAATGGAAATGGTTTTCGTTCAATCTATTCTAGTACCAATACCTTCCTTTGTTCTGGACTTGTGAGATTCGAGTCAATAAAATGGATTAAGGCGGCGTTTTTGTTCCTATTGAAAGCAAATCAATCCAGATTGATGAGGGGTTGGTCAATGATGCTTGAACATGAACTTGTTTTGAGTGCCTTTTTCTTTTCTATCGGTATTTATGGATTGATCACAAGTCGAAATAGGGTTAGGGCACTTATGTGTCTTGAGCTTATACTGAATGCGGTTAATTTGAATTTCGTAACATTTTCTGATTTCTTTGAGAGTCGCCAATGAAAAGGAGACATTTTCGCGATTTTTGTGATAGCTATTGCAGGCGCTGAAGCCGCTATTGGACCTGCGATTGTTTCGTCAATTCATCGTAACCGAAAATCCACTCGTATCAATCAATCGAACTTGCTGAATAAATAGCGGGAATCATCTAACTACTGAATCGAATATTCACCAATTCAAATTGGTATGTACGATAGAAACAAACATAGTCCCATGTTTACTAAAACGTAATAAATCAAAGTATCTTGGACCGCTCTCATGAGCAGATCCAGAAGTCGATTGATTCGAAATCGATTCTGGTAAACCCTCGATTCGTCTGGTGTCTACCATATAGGATTCCTTTATGATTTTACTAGATCGAAACTTTATGATGTTCAAAAAGTGGATAGATACCATGTCACATTCAGTAAAGATTTATGATACATGTATAGGGTGTACTCAATGTGTGCGAGCCTGCCCCACAGATGTATTAGAAATGATACCTTGGGACGGATGTAAAGCTAAGCAAATTGCTTCTGCCCCAAGAACAGAAGACTGTGTAGGTTGTAAGAGGTGTGAATCCGCTTGTCCAACAGATTTCTTGAGTGTCCGGGTTTATTTATGGCATGAGACAACGCGAAGCATGGGGCTAGCTTATTGATACGTTCTAGAAAACTCTACTTGAACCCATTTTTTCTCCTTACCGCCAAAAACCCGTACTCGATCCAAAAGATTATTTCGAGCACGGGTTTTTTGGTCAAAGTGGATCTTGTCTTTCCCACGAATTCTTTTCCTTGGTTAACAATAATTTTGAGGGTTCCTATATCCGCGGGTTCTTCTATTTTCTTTTTTCCTCATAGGGGAAATAAGATGATTCGATGGTATACTCTCTCTATATGCACAATAGACCTACTTCTAACGACCTATGCATTCTGTTATCATTTCCAATTTGACGATCCCTTAATCCAATTCGAACAGGATTTTCGATGGATCCATTTTTTGGATTTTCACTGGAGACTCGGAATCGATGGAATTTCCATAGGACCCGTTTTCCTGACGGGATTCATCACTACTTTAGCGACTTTAGCGGCTCGGCCAGTGACTCGGGATTCACGATTGTTCCATTTTCGGATGTTAGCAATGTACAGCGGCCAAATAGGATCATTTTCTTCTCGAAATCTTTGACTTTTTTTGATTTTATCATCTGGGAGTTCGAATGAATTCCTGTTTACCTACTTCTATCCATGTGGGGAGGAAAGAAACGTTTGTACTCAGCTACAAAGTTTCTTTTGTACACTGTGGGGGGTTCCGTTTTTCTATTAATGGGAGTTCTGGGCATGGGTTTCTATGGTTCCAACGAAGCAACCTTACATTTTGAAACCTCAGCGAATCAATCGTATCCGGTGGCATTGGAAATACTATTCGATTTTGGATTTCTTATTACTTATGCTGTCAAATCACCGATTCTACCCTTCCATACATGGTTCCCAGATACCCATGGGGAGGCACATTACAGTACGTGTATGCTTCTAGCCGGAATCTTATTCAAAATGGGAGCGTATGGATTGGTTCGGATCAATATGGAATTCTTACCCCACGCTCATTCTCTATTTTCTCCCTGGTTGATGATACTAGGTACAGTTCAAATAATCTATGCAGCTTCAACATCTCCTGGCCAACGCAATTTCACAAAGAGAATAGCGTATTCTTCTGTATCTCATATGGGTTTTACAATTCTAGGAATTGGTTCGATAACCGATACAGGACTAAATGGAGCCATCTTACAAATCATTTCTCACGGATTTCTTGGTGGTGCGCTTTTTTTCTTGGCAGGAACGAGTTACGATAGAATACGTCTTGTTTATCTCGACGAAATAGGCGGAATAGCTATCCCAATGCCGAAACTATTTACAATGTTCAGTAGCTTCTCGATGGCTTCTCTTGCATTGCCGGGAATGAGTGGTTTTGTTGCCGAATTGGGAGTCTTTTTTGGAAGAATTACCAGTCCAAAATCTCTTTGAATGCCAAAAAGACTCATGACTTTTGGAATGGCAATTGGAATGATAGTAACTCCTATTTATTCATTATCTATGTCACGCCAGATGTTCTATGGATACAAGCAATTTCCAGCCCCAAACTCTTCTTTTTTGGATTCTGGACCACGAGAACTTTTTGTTTCGATCTGTATCTTTCTACCCGTAATAGGGATTGGTATTTCTCCGGATTTCCTTCTCTCACTATCCGTTGACAAGGTAGAAGCTCTCCTATCTAATTCCTTTTATAGATAAGATAGTTTTCATGAATAAGATAGAAAATAATGCTATGATTTCAAAAACCATTCGCTGGACAATGAAAAAAAAGAAGTCTTCTTTTTCCTTATCTTAAGGAAAAAGAAAATGAAGTCCATTCGAATCAGATACGTTTGGAGTTTTTGAGAACCATTTGAATCACTACTGGATTCAAATGGTTCTCAAAAACTCACACAAACTTCAGACTATGTTCCTATAGATTGGGTCGCTTCTTCAATTCGATGGTAATGTGAATGAGCCATAACTATGGAATCCTATTCCTAATAGATTGACCCCAAAATAACATATCCAAATTATAAGAAATCCAAGAGAAGCCACAATTGCGGAATTCGTGCCTTGAACATTTTGATTTGTTCTCATATGTAAATAAATTGCAAATAGGGTCCAAGTAATAAATGCCCAAGTTTCCTTGGGATCCCAATTCCAATACGACCCCCATGCCTCATTAGCCCATACCGCGCCCGAAAGAATACCTATGGTTAAAAAGAAAAACCCTAGACTAATGACACGATAACTCCAACGATCCAATTGCTGAATCAACTGATACATGTGATAATTTCGAAATGAAAGAAAAAAAGTGTTTCGTAAAACACTGCCTCTTTCATTTGCGTATTGGATCTCATCAAAAACAAATGACCCTGTTAATAAATGATTTTGTTTGCCAAAAAGATCTATGCGTGTTCGAAATGTAATGACTAGAAGCGCTACTGAGAATAACGAGCCGCATAAAAGAGCTGCATAGCTCAATACCATCATACTTACGTGCATCATTAACCACTGAGATTGGAGAGCAGGTACTAATATTGTGGATTGATGCATTTCTGCGAAAAGACCTGAAGTAACAAAGCCTTGAGTCAAAATAGTACTTGGCGCGGTTATTGCGCTTAAATGGGTTTTTTGGTTCCTAAAATGTGGAACCCTATGAATAATGGAAAAACCCCACGAAAGAAACATTACTGATTCATAGAAATCACTTAAGGGGAAATGTCCCGAAGAAATCCAACGAGTAACTAACAATCCTGTTATACAGAAAAAGGTAACTATCATGCCTTTTTCTGAGGAATTATAGAGTCCTAGCGTTTCGTAGACTAATAATAAGGTTAGTAAATAAATACTAATTACAATTGAAACGATCGAAAAAGAAATGTGAGTGAATATATGTTGTAAAGTCGAGACTATCATAAACAAATCCTAAAATAAAAAAGAAAAGGGGGATCCTTCAAGACTAGAATGGAAATCCGGAATTCCATTCATTATAGGATTTATTGTATCTCTTTTCGAAGATGCCGCCACTCGGACTCGAACCGAGATGCTCTAGCACTGCTTCCTAAGAGCAGCGTGTCTACCAATTTCACCATAGCGGCTTACTCGAAACCATAATAGCCCATCCCTATTCAATCGTCGAGATTCTAAGGAGTCAATTCAATCACATCTTTTTTAGGGAATCTGAGAATCAATGAAAAAACACTCGTTTCAATTACTAATTGAACGTTCCACAATCATTAGTATTGTGGGATCGTAGGGTGTTAGGTTTCACTTTCACAAAGAGCTTTCCATTGGTTTCACTTCGCCTGGAATGGAAATGCAGCAGTTGGAACTAGAGAATTCTGTCCTCTATCCAGGCATAGAACTAAAAGGTTTCAATCTTTCTCGGAATTTTAGCGTACTTCAAAAAAAAAAAAAAGATTCTATCTATATTTCGAAAGAAAAGAAAGCTCTCAAGATCTATATCTCTATATAGATATAGATCTTGATGGATTCCACAGCCCAAATATAGGACCCTTATTTGGACTCCATATTAGGAATCCATAATCCAAAAAAATCCTTCCTAAAGGAAAAAAAAAGACTTTTCTTTTAGTTAGTGTATTATGAAAAGTGACTCGATGAGGAAAATGACAACCCCCATCTCACAAATTCGAAAAACCTACTAAAAAGAAAGCGAAAACTTTGTATCTTGTCCTTCACTACTTCGTCCAAAAATGGAGAATACAGTAAGCGGAGGACTTCTGCTTCTACATACCGCAATAACCAGTCCCGTCTCGTATTGATCCGTTGAAAAGAAAAATATGAGTTAATGGGAATCCTTCATTTGAAAAATGACAATACCATTCAGGGAGTCATATTCATTCAGATTCTTCGAATTTCCAAATCCAAGACTTGGTTCTTTTTTTTTCTTTGAATTTCCAAATCCAAGACTTGGTTCTTTTTTTTTCTTTGAATTTCCAAATCCAAGACTTGGTTCTTTTTTTTCTTTTGTCGTACAAAATTTCGCATTCCCGGTAGAAAGAGATTTCGCTAATGACAATGCTTTTCTCGCTGCCCAATACCCCTTTCTTTTCCAAAGATTTTTACGAATACGCTTTTTTGACAGAGAAGTACGTTTCTTTGGAACCGCCATTCAAAAATCAAGAGGTTGCTCATTGTTTAGAGTTGGATGTGAAAGACATGTCTTGTTCGGATTATTCTTTTTATTTTATTCTATTTATTCCCTAGATGAGACTTCCTTGATAACATACAATAGAGATACGCGTGCCTCGCATAGAATATTCCTAGGTAAAAAATGGGATAGGTTCTTTTTGATTTTAGGGGAACCTTTTTTACAACATACACTATCCGAAGAAAGAAGAATTCCGACTGATTGGTACCTTTCTATCCGAACCCTCATTCGAATCTATATCATAAGAGAGGTTTTCGAATTCCCCCTAAATACTTAGTTCCACTCTAGCTCGTCCGGGGTCGCCGGGGAGCTCGCGTCCTGCCCCCGCAGCGCTGGATTCTCCTTCTCCTGGCGCAGTGAGCCGGTTTCTTGAACCTGAAGACGCGCCTTTATTGGGCTTCCTTGTGGAGCCGCAGGGTGATTGACCTTTGGCTCAACTTAACCCCGGGAATTTGACTGCTCCTGCGGAGGGAATAGCAGCAGCCTTCTGGGCCCTCTCTAGTAACTCGGCCTTCTCTTTTTCTAAGACGGAAATCGATTCCTCCCATTTTTTTTTTCGGCGGTTGAGCTCGCTTGTCAACTAGTCATCCCTTCTTTTCACTAAATCACTCGGGCGCTCGACCCGCTTTAAGGAGGAAAGTCGTGCGTTTCGCAGGGTATATCCTTTGTGTAGTTTGGTAGATAGTTCTATGAATTCGAATTGGTTTGCTGACACTTGGTCAGTCTTAGTTTTGATTTCCAGATCTATCTCCTCGAGGTGAGTCGCCATGAGTTCAGTCTCCGCGAGTTCACCCTCTTCCATCTCACCCTCCTTCATTTCAGTCTCTTCCATCTCACCCTCCTCCATTTAGGTCGGAAGATCCCGAACCCAAATAGTCGCTGCAGGACGCGGCGGATTCGAAGAATCTTTCGGGAAGAAAAAACCCCAAAAGAAATTCACACTACCAAAGAACCCCCAACACAAGACGGCCCCTCTAAGAAAGAGAAATCACAGAGTTTTCAACATGGTCATTTTTTTTTTCACTCTTGAGCCGAAGCTCCCTAGAGAATGAAAATGGTTAATGAGATTAAGGTTGAAATATCATAACCCGGTGAATTCCATAATTTCGAATTTTATGGATCCTGTGTGTGATTGATTGAATTGAATGTTTGTTTCTCTTTTCGATCTGTCTCAGATCAAAAGAGATTTTTGTGGTTAGTATCTATCTATTTTATAGAAATAGATAGACCTCTTTCCGTTTTGGATCATGGATAAACAGATCTATTTATCCATGAGAAAATCATACCTCGCCAATACAATATACAATATTGTCAACATGCCAATAGGAAGGTTGCAACCACCAAAATGGCAGAAAACCAAAAAGATTCGCCCTTTGTTTAGTATCTCGCTAAATAAAAGGGCGAATAAGAACGAAAAAAAGCTCACAAATACCCGCAGAGACAGGGGGGAAGAAATCCCCCCCCTTTCATAGATCAAATCCGTTTTTTTCCTTTTTGCCCTTTCTCGGATTTGATGGAGGTTTCGGCTCCCTTTTCGGGGGGAAGAAAAGCCCCAAAAGGCAAATAAGAGCATTTAAGGACTTGAATATTGGCGCTATAGATCGCGCCATGTTGTCAATGTCAAACATGGTTACCAGATCTGGGTAAACCGAGAAGATAAAACGAAAGAGACCCTTGTAGATTCGGAAGCTTTTCACCAAACTTGGGAAAAGTCCGATCAAACAACGTGCCACTTTCCTTTGGAATGCGTGGAAAAACAATTGGAACATTAGAATGACCTCTTGGGGTGTGGTTTTTTGACTTTTCCATTCCAATGGAAACCTTTTGACTTTGAGTATGGAAATCGAATCGAGAGAATCGAATATCGAATAAGACAGTCCTGAGACTTTCCTCTCAATACTTCCACGTGGCTTTCTTCAATCACAGAATATTTCTGTTATATATTATATATATAATTGGATTGTTGTTTGGAATGGCGGGCATTCACTATTCAGGGTTCAACTAGCATACCCCGGTGAATTCCATAATATATAGATTCGATTGAGAATTTTATGGATCCTTTGATGAATAAATAGATTTATTTATACATGATAGAATCATATCACGCAAATCTAAAATTGTTAACACGACAACATGAAGGTTGCAACCACCAAAACGGAAGGTTGCAACCAACAAAATGGCATAAAATCAAAAAAAGATTTGTCCCTTACCTAGATTCTTTAGTATCTCGGGAAATTCGAAAGCTAAGAAAAGGGGGAATAAGAACGAAAAAATGCTAAATCACATAGGAGAGGACAGTCCAGCTTCCCTTTGCCTACTTTTTCATTCCGTTTCATTCGTTTAATTAACCCGATAATTAACCCGAAGTTTCTTACGTAGCCCTTTTTGAAATAGAATGAACAATTCCTGTGGGTTGATCCCCCCTTTCATAGATCTATGAAAGTCTGAAATAGACTAGTCTTAGTCTGGGCGGATCTTAGGCTGCCCCGCAGCGCTAGATTCCCCTTTGTCAATGAGGCGCCCCCGGGAGGCCCCCCGTCATTGGGGACACCTTAGGACGGATCTGCTGTTGTCCCATAGCACCCTATTCGCCCTTGTCATTTCCTCGCGAAGGCCCTTTTCCCTTGTCCGTGGGGACAGGCGGAGGGCTTGAACTTATCCTCAAGCCGACACGCGGATCGGAGTTCTCAACCCTATGAGGCAATGTCCTACTGGTCAGATCGGAATCCAGTGCTTTTTGCTCCAAGAGGATTATGCTTTGGTTCAAGCGCTCAATTGTGTCTCTTTTGAGTTTTAAGCGGGACCGACCTTCTTTCAGAAGGATTTCTTGTCCCTTCCCGACTCCATCAATACCTGAGGTTCCATTCTTGACAATATTGCTCAGATCGATATACAGGTTTTTAGATATGCTGTGGTACTTGTACGTGTAAAAATTCAAGGAAACATTTTGGATTTGTATTTCATCATATAATCCGGCCCTAGCTGTTTCAATTTCCTTGGTTTTTGTTTCGATATTGCCAGGAGTCAACCCCCTAATGTTTCTTTTTCTCAAGAGTTTCTTCAGTTTCTTCGAAGATTTTGACATCTTTTTCGAAATTCCGAAGATCCTTTTGGATCCTCTGAATTTCGTGTCTTCTCTTTCTCAAAGCTGGATTGGCTTCCTCTTCTTCCTTTGCCAGATAGAAGTCGACAATTCTCTTTAATAATAGAAAATAGAAATACATCCTGATTTTCAAGATCCGGAGTTTCATACCTAATCCGTACCGCGGGTATGGAATCCGCTAGCAATTGAACAACTTCAACTACTAAAGAATTGAGTTTTCCATACTCTTTCTGGTTTGACCTTAACAGGTCCTTTTTGGCTTTGATTTCTTTAAGTATCTCTTCAAGACCTTCTACCGGGAGATGCGAGTCTGATGATTCGTCCGCTTCATCAAAATCCCCATCTGTCAGAACTTCTTCCTCTGGAAGTACGTAAGAAAGGTCTGCCTGCAAGTCAGTTGGTTCGAACAGGGGATCCGAAGCACCACAAGGTTCTTCGGCGACTATTTCGTCGGCATCAGTCTTAAGGACTGCAACAATTGGCGTTGACTGCCGCGGCGGAGTTTGGGAGGAACGGCCGAAGAACCACCCATTCAGACTAGCTACCCCGACGATAACCACCGCCGTAAAGATACCAGCCATCTTTTTTGTTTTTTGTCAAGTGCTTTTTTAAAAAAGGAAACATGTCCTTCATTTTAAAATCCTTCATTTTAAAAAAAATATATGATTTTTCAATTCCAGATCCATTTCCAGTTCGCCTACCAGACGAACCTTTCATTTTGAATTCATCGAAATTATTATTAGATTGATTCAGGATCGAATTCTATAGTTCGAATCAACTAGTATCAGACAATAAAAGGTTGCAACCACCAAAACGGAACCAAACCATAATACTCACAGAGGAGCTCTTCTTTCCTTACTTTTTCAGTCTTTTTTTTTTTTTTAGTTCGTTTAATTCATAGTAATAATTAACCCGAAGTTCCTTACCCTGACATAGCCCTTTTTTGTTTTGAAATATCGTGAACCATTTTTGTTCAGGAGCAGCCCGAATCCTAATCAGAATTATAGATCTAAGAAAATTGGAGTCTGGTCGGATCTTACCCTGTCCCGCAGGAGTCCCCCGCTTCAATGAAGCGCTCCGGGGAAGGTTCCCCGGCAGTGAGGCGAAGGGGAGAGACAGGACCTTGTATCATAGCGTCATTTCCTGGCCCGGCTGTGAGGCCAGATAGAGCGCTTGCACTTACCCCGGAACTAGTGGTATCAATACTAATCCAACCCTCAGGCCGCGAAGAGCTAGGAGCTTCGTCCGTTTCTCTCGAAGGCCCCGCTGTGAGAACACACGGCACGCTTGGGCTTCGGCAACTCGGGCTAACCCAACCCCAAGTATCAACAGGCACTCGGAATTGCAATTGCCTGAAAGTGTCCACCTTCCGTTCCAAGCACTCAATCTCTTGGGGCAAGCGATCAAGTGCTCTCAGTTTGCGTTGCAAACGAGGCTCTGCATGGTTCCGAATCCGCTCTTCCAGTTTTTTGATAACATCACTGCCCGAGTTTTCACTCTCAAGAATGACTCTCAAATCTAGGTAGAGATAGCCCGTAATCAAGCGAAATTTAGACTTGAACCGAGCTAAGGTATCCTCATACTAGTGCGTTTCAGTAGCCAGCTCATCCTGAGCGGCTTCGATCTTGGTTTTTATTGAATGCCCCTCTTCGGGAGAAAATCGGGAAATGTTGTTTTGCAAAGTTTCCGCTTTTTTCTCCAAAATGGCTTTCTCTTTGGCCAAGTTCTTAAGCGTATCTGTGAGACGTTTTAGTTCTTGGCCGAGTGCTATCACAGAGAAATTGGTTTTCTCGTCTACCTTTGAAAGAGAGTCGTCGATTATTGGTTGGAATAATCGAAATAGATCATCCAGGGTGGCAGTTTCAGACATAGCATCTAGTTGGGGCACGCACTCTGCGAGCTTTAATCCAACTTGATCCAATAGCAAAGCGAGTTTTCCATACTGGTACTGCTTTGAACACAACAACTCCTTTTTGGAGTGGATTGTGTGCAGTATCTCTTTCAAACTGTCTATCGGCGGGTGGGATCCCGACGATTCCAGAGTGTCAATCTCTACAGGTTGCTCCGACGGGACATTCATCCTCGTCGGTCAACTCATCCAATGTGTCATAAGGCAGAATGTCAACCACGGAAGAAACCTCAAGTTCTCTTCACAAACTCTCGAGCGTTCGATCCGACTCTTGCAAGACGTCAGGTGTAATTAGCAAAACGCAGGTCGTGGGGGCTGGTGGCGGCGGATTGTTTCCGCGGACCCAGCAGCTCAAGATAACAAAAGTCGCAGCCGTCAAGAACACCCTTTTGTAACTAACCTCCATTATCCCTTTCTTCATTTGAATGAAGAATCTTTTCAATCTTTTCAGAAAGACTATTTCCTCCTTTGAATTTGAATATATAAGATAGGAACTAACATCCGTAAGATAGTAACTAACATCCGTTATCATTTTCTTCATTTGAATGAAGAATCTGTTAAGTATTCCCATTTAGATCCTCTATATTATTTTTAACTCGGTCGAACTTCAGGATTCTAGATTCCGCTTTTGGTTCGAATATCGGCCGAACCTTGAATTTTGAATTCTTTCTATCGTTTTGTTTTTCGTTTTCGTTCGTTTAATTAATAATTAACCTGCAGTTGCTTACCCTCACGTTGCCCTTTTTATGAAAATCTTAGTCTGGGCGGATCCTATGCTGCGGCGTTTCCCTGGTGTGACGAGAAGTCCCACCCGCTTCATTCAAGTCGAAGAGGAGACACTCTAGGATTAGTAGGAATCCCCTCTTGTACTAGAGCATCGTTTCTCCACGGCAACCCGGCCGTGAGGGAAGGTGTAGGACTTGAACTTCTGGCACTAGAACTCACTATAGTAGCGAATGAACTAGCCCTAGTAGGAAACTCTCGAAAACAGCGTGCTTTGAGACGCAAATCTGCGATCTCTTGGGTCAAGAGATCAATCGATTCTTCTTTGAGTTTCAACTGGGCATACACCTCGTCCCGAAAAAGTTCTCTGACTTGTCTTACAACTTCATTACCAGAAGTTTCGGTCTCTACAATGAGTCTCCGTTTTCTAGAGACGTCTTTTGTAAAAATGCGAAGCTTTCCTTTGAATATAGCAAAGGAACTATCTT